ATTGTCTTTTGGGTAAAGCACATCCTCTCGCTCTTCAAGCCAAAGCCTTGTCTCTTCAAGGTCCTCCGCTAACTGAGGAATTAAAGGCTTTGTGCTGTTAAACCGATCCTTTATTCTTTTTCTTTCTATCTTTATCTGTTATATATATACTATCAAAAACCTCATCATCATCCTCTGAAGGTGAAAGATCAAGATGATCCTCCTCATAATCAAGCGCACACCTTGGATCATCACGATAATTATACGGCTTCGGCTTGTTCTCGCCATGGGGCAATTCATCGGGCCTTTCCAAATTAAATAGCAAAGTTCCAAGGGCGCCATATTTTAGGAGCCCAAACTATGTGATCGAATAAATCCTCCACTTGGTAGATCCGTTCGAGGTCTTCGTCTTCGTCCCCAAGTACAAACCGCGGTTCGTATTTTGCTTCTTTTCCTTCAGAGGCATCGGTAAATCTCAGATCAAAGAAAGAAGTCAATCCATTTCGCATCATATCGAAGGGACTCCTTGGTTCGGGCCGAAAGAGCAATGTCACTGGATCATCATCAAACTCACTGCAATCTTTTTCTGGCTGTAAGGATCCCACCAGAGCGCTTTCTACTTCTAATAGGCCATGAACTAGATCAGAATCATTCTCAAGAAGTTCAGAAGAAGTGATCTTATTGTTTTCATCGGGTAGAGACCAAAGTTCGTGAGCAACCGATCCGGCAGAATAACTCAAAAGATAAAGAAGTATTGTTAATCTCTTCATGCTCGTTCCAAGTTCGAACTTTTTTGTCCATAACTTCAGACCAATCACTCGAATATTGATTAATACCTATACGTAATCGATCGAACACTACTTGAAAAAGAGGGCTCTTCTGCTCAGAAATGAAATGTTCCAAATGTTCCTGGAAATTCTTGCTCCCATTAGACCATTTGTATCTATATGCATTAGGATCCCAATTCATGGATTTCTCGGTTCGAGAAAGAAAAATAAGAGGATCAAACCATTTCCTCCGACTCTGTTTCAAATTCGATAAATGTTGGTTGATCGTATATTTCATTATAGTTCTATGATTCAGAGTATCATTCTCATTCCCGCAGGAGATCCGGGCCCATTTTTTTCTGATCCTTCGATAAAAAGATTCATTCTCTTCAGAAAAAATAGAAAAAATAGGAGGTAGAACCAATAAAGATTTCTTTTTCGATTCATCCCTGGAGTTGAATACCTCATTCAAGAATGGTTTTTTATCCAATCCGTAGGAATCAATAAAAAAGGCAAATCCCTTATGATACACCAGATCCGGCTCGGTTATTGATAGAGTGAATAGATCTGCCATTTCTTGAAATCTCTCTTCTGATTCAAAATCGTGGTGTAACGTATATCCCCCCCCGTTCCGATCTGATGAAATAGGATGAATTGAGACGGTATTTTGTAAATATGTAATTGTCTTGAATAGATTAACTATTTCTTTATTTTCCGATCGCCTGGAAGGGACAAAAGAAAAATCTTGTTCTTTCTTCAACAATTTCTGATCTCTAGTGGATCTCTCAGTACGATTCGAACCCAGATGAAGTTCTGACCATCTGTCAGAGAAAAAAGAACGAATGGATCTTGTAGGATTCCCAAGAAATTCTTCGATTTCTTCCGGAAGCAGATGAAGAATCATCTCCTTCTCACCTTCCGTTTGAAGAAAGGAAGGATCCCAAAGAATCGATCTTTCTTTTAGTTGTGGAATCTCTCTTTGATTGATCAATGTGTGATATTCCGAATCCTCATTACTAATGGAATCGAAATGATCTCTGGATTGATTAAAAGATCCCTTCAATTGGCTAGAATCCCTTCCTTGAACGAAACTAGATCTTGTGGAATCATATTGAAGATTTCGCGATATATTTCGTGCCTTGCTAAAAACCCGATCCTTGTTTACCAACCACACATTGTCTAACCAAATCCAATTCTCTCTCGATATGTTCCTCAAAAAATCCGATTCGTGCGGAAAATTCCCCCAACTAACGAAGAGATCTTGTCGGAATTGCCACATATGAAATTGAGCACAATTTTGCAAAGAAATAGCCCACTTCTTTCTCGAGAAGAGATGAGAAACGTGCTCAATATCATTTGATTGAATAGTTGACCCAGCTCCTTGTTGTTTGAAGAAACCCTCCACTTCAATTGGCATTTTTTCACGAAAAGCAAACATGAGATAACAAATCCAGTCTTTCACTAAGGTTTCGAATAGCTGTCCCGAATTCAAGTTGATTATGTTTCGCCCCTTCCTCGGAGAAAGACGATCAAAAAATTCCCAATCATGGTCCTTGCGGATCGGATCATCCATATAATATACAAAAAGAAATTCCAGATATTTGATATCTTTCTCTTTGAATGAGATCTCAATTCCAGCGACGGTTTCATTAGATATCTTACAACTAGAATCCCTCTTTTTTCCGATCCAGTTCCTCCACCACCGCGAACCCCAGTTAGATTCAGACATGATACCCTTTTTAGTTATTGGGAGAACCCAAGTACTCTCTTTCGGATCCAGGAAACTGCTCTCCGAGATCTTTTTTCCTTTTGGAAGATAAAGGAGTGAAACAATCAACCTATTGATATTGGAAGACACAAAGGATTCTTCCAATGTATCATTTATGGGTCCAATGGAATTCATAGGTATAGGAAGAAGCCCTGTCAAATAGAGATTTTTTCTTTCGACCATCTTTCGATTGTTGATACGGTATAGAAGGACCACTACTACAAATAGTACTACACCCTTGAATAGTACTACACCCTTGAATAGTACTACACCCTTGGTCGTGAAATCCTGTGAATTGCGTGAAAGTAGGATACTCCAAATTCGGGAGTCCAAGAGTTTTACAAAACGTTCTTGATCGAAAAAAATTTTAATGAAAGATCCCACTGAATTGAATTTGGTCCATGAATCTATTAAATAGTGAGAATTCTTGATCTCCCTCAATATCTCTTTCAATTCGAAAATCCAGACTCGAAATAAGTTGTCTCTATCTTCTCGAAATAAGTTGTCTCTATCTTTAAATGACTTTTCTCCCCCTTTCAATTTAAATTGAAATAAGTTCTATCTCTCGTTCATATAATATGTAGCTCCTATAAATTCGAATTCCTAAAAATTTGATTCATTCAAACTGAACTAAAAATCAAGATTGCATTTCAATTTCGACTTTGTTTATCTACGATATATGAGGATCCCCGCTAAGCATCCATGGCTGAATGGTTAAAGCACCCAACTCATAATTGGCGAATTCGTAGGTTCAATTCCTACTGGATGCACACCAATGGGACCCTCCAATAAGTCTATTGGAATTGGCTCTGTATCAATGGAATCTCATCATCCATACATAACGAATTGGTGTGGTATATTCATATCATAACATATGAACAGTAAGAACTAGCATTCTTATTGAGACTCGAACTCATAGGGAAGAAAATCGATTTATGGATGGAATCCAATATGCAGTATTTACAGACAAAAGTATTCGGTTATTGGGGAAAAATCAATATACTTTTAATGTCGAATCAGGATCAACTAGGACAGAAATAAAGCATTGGGTCGAACTCTTCTTTGGTGTCAAGGTAATGGCTATGAATAGCCATCGACTCCCGGGAAAGGGTAGAAGAATGAGACCTATTATGGGACATACAATGCATTACAGGCGTATGATCATTACGCTTCAACCGGGTTATTCTATTCCACCTCTTAGTAAAGAAAAGAACTTAAATCAAAATACTTAATAGCATGACGAGACATTTATACAAAACTTCTACCCCGAGCACACGCAATGGAGCCGTAGACAGTCAAGTGAAATCCAATACGCGAAATACACGAAAGAATTTGATCTATGGACAGCATCGTTGTGGTAAAGGCCGTAATGCCAGAGGAATCATTACCGCAAGGCATAGAGGGGGAGGTCATAAGCGTCTATACCGTCAAATCGATTTTCGACGGAATGAAAAAGACATATATGGTAGAATCGTAACCATAGAATACGACCCTAATCGAAATGCATACATTTGTCTCATACACTATGGGGATGGTGAGAAGAGATATATTTTACATCCCAGAGGGACTCTAATTGGAGATACCATTATTTCTGGTACAGAAGTTCCTATAAAAATGGGAAATGCCCTACCTTTGAGTGCGGTTTGAACTATGGATTTACGTAATTGGAAGTAACCAATTAGGTTTACGACGAAACCTAGAAATCGATCACTGATCCAAATTGAGTACCTCTACAGGATAGACCTCAACAGAAAACTGAAGAGTAACGGCAGCAAGTGATTGAGTTCAGTAGTTCCTCATATCAAATATTAAATTATTGACTCTAGAGATATAGTAATATGGAGAAAACCAAATTGTTTCAAGCACCGACAGAACCAGAAGCGCCCCTTGTTTCAAAGAGAGGAGGACGGGGTATTCACATTTCATTTGATGGTCAGAGGCGAATTGAAAACTAAGCAGTGGGAATTCTAAAGATTCCCCGGGGGAAAAATAGAGATGTCTCCTACGTTACCCCCAATATGTGGAAGTATCGACGTAATTTCATAGAGTCATTCGGTCTGAATGCTACATGAAGAACATAAGCCAGATGAAGGAACGGGAAGACCTAGGATGTAGAAGAGCATAACATGAGTGATTCGGCAGATTTGGATTCCTATATATCCACTCATGTAGTACTTTACTTCATTTTACGATATAGAAGATCCACCTGTATAGATATCATCATCTACACCCAGAAAGCCGTATGCTTTGGAAGAAGCTTGTACAGTTTGGGAAGAGGTTTTGATTGATCAAAAAGAAGAATCTACTTCAACCGATATGCCCTTAGGCACGGCCATACATAACATAGAAATCACACTTGGAAAGGGTGGACAATTAGCTAGAGCTGCGGGTACTGTAGCGAAACTGATTGCAAAAGAGGGGAAATCGGCCACATTAAAACTACCTTCTGGGGAGGTTCGTTTAATATCCAAAAACTGCTCAGCAACAGTCGGACAAGTAGGGAATGCCGGGGTGAAACAAAAAAGTTTGGGTAGAGCCGGATCAAAATGTTGGCTAGGTAAACGTCCTGTAGTAAGAGGAGTAGTTATGAACCCTGTAGACCATCCCCATGGGGGTGGTGAGGGGAGGGCCCCGATTGGTAGAAAAAAACCCGCAACCCCTTGGGGTTATCCGGCACTTGGAAGAAGAAGTAGAAAAAGGAAGAAATATAGTGATAATTTGATTCTTCGTCGCCGTAGTAAATAGGAGAGAAAATCGAATTTGTTTCTTCTAAAAAAAAAATAAATAAAAATAAAATAGGAGAAATTCACTGTGACACGTTCGCTAAAAAAAAATCCTTTTGTAGCAAATCATTTATTAAGAAAAATAAAGAAACTTAACACAAAGGCGGAAAAACAAATAATAGTAACGTGGTCCCGGGCATCCACCATCATACCTACAATGATTGGCCATACTATCGCTATCCATAATGGAAAAGAAAAAATACCTATTTATATAACAGATTATATGGTGGGTCATAAATTGGGAGAATTTTCACCTACTCTTTCTTTCAAGGGGCATCCAAAAAATGATAATAAATCTCGTCGCAAAAAATGATAATAAATCTCGTCGTTAGTTTGATTATTTTGAAACTTTTAAAAGTTAAAATAAAAGTTAAAAGGAATTGGAAAAGTAATCGTTTTTTTACTAAATAGTTTTTTGACTTTTTTTATAGATATAGATTCTTTTTTGAAATTAAAATGAATAGTAGAACAAAAAAGAAGAAGAAA